AATAATATAGGAGAATCTTGGATAAACAAGATTCATGGTATACTTCGGAAGATTAATTATCACAAATTTGAGCAAACAAAAGCAAAATTTAATAGAAAATCTTTGTCAATAGAAAAAAAACTTTCTTTTGTTTCAGAACCCCAAGAAGAAAAAATTAATTCAGAAGAAGAAATAAAAATTTTCAAATTTTTATTTGATGTCGTTATAACTGATAGCAATGATCAAACTCTTAGAAAAAATTGTATTAATTTCCATGAAATCAATAAAAAAGTTCCTCGACGGTCATACAAATTAATAAGTGAGTTAGAACAATTGGAAGGCGAAAATGAAGAAAATGTACCAATGGAACCTGGAATTCGTTCAAGAAAAGCAAAACGTGTAGTGGTTTTTACTGATAAAGAGCCGCATAACGAGATTTATACCAATCTCAAAGATAATAAAAATTCTGATCAAAATGATGAAATGGCTTTGATCCGTTATTCACAACAATCTGATTTTCGTCGAGAGATAATTAAAGGATCCATGCGTTCCCAAAGATGTAAAACTTTTATTTGGGAATTTTTTCAAGCAAAAGTACATTCCCCCCTTTTTTTTGATAGAATAGATAAACTTTTTTTTTTTTCATTTGATATATGGGAGCTAAAAAAAAAAATTCTTAGAAATTTTATGTGGAAAAAAAAAAAAAAAATGAAAAAAAAAAAAGAAGAAGAACAATCAAAAATAAAAGAACAAAGGCGGATAGAAATTGCAGAAACTTGGGATAGCTTCCTATTTGCTCAAATAATAAGAGGTTTTCTCTTAGTAATTCAATCTATTCTTAGAAAAAATATTATATTACCTTTATTGATAATAATTAAAAATAGCGTCCGTATGTTATTATTTCAATTTCCCGAGTGGTCTGAGGATTTAAAGGATTGGAAACGTGAAATGCACGTTAAATGTACTTATAATGGGGTTCAACTATCCGAAACAGAATTTCCAAGAAACTGGTTAACGGATGGTATTCAGATAAAAATCCTATTTCCTTTTTATCTTAAACCTTGGCATAAATCTAAATTTCAATCATCTCAGAAGGCTCGACTAAAAAAAACAAAAGACAAAGGAGAAAAAAAGGATTTTTGTTTTTTAACAGTTTGGGGAATGGAAACTGAACTGCCGTTTGGTTCTGCCCAAAAAAAGGCTTTTTTTTTTGAACCTATTTCTAAAGAATTGAAAAAAAGAATCAAAAAAGTTAAAACTAAGTCTTTTCTGGTTTTAAGGATTTTCAAAGAAAGAACAACAATTTTCCTAAAAGTCGCAAACGAAATTAAAAACTGGATTATCAAAAACTTTATTTTTATAAAAGGAAAAATAAAAAAACTTTCAAAACGAAATATAATTCCATTATTTGGCCCGAGAGAAATATATGAATTAAATGAAACTAAAAAAGATTCAATAATGAGTAATCAGATCATTCATGAACTATCTGTTCAAAAAAAAGCCATGGAGTGGACAAATTCTTCACTCAGCGAAAAAAAAAAAAAAAAATTGATTGATCGAATAAAGACAATCAGAAATCAAACAGAAGAAATTTCAAAAGAAAAAAAAAACCTAACTAATAGTTGTAACAAACTACGTTATGATTCTAAAATAATTGAGTCATCAAAAAAATTTTGGCAGACATTCAAAAGAAAAAATACCCGATTAATTCGTAAATCTTTTTTTTTTTTTAAATTTTGCATTAAACAACTGTCTATAGCTATTTTTCTAGGTATCATTAATATTCCAAGAATTACTACACAACTTTTTTTTGAATCACAAAAAAAAATTCTTGATAAATATATTTACAAGAATGACGAAAATGGCGAAAAAAAAAATACCATTTCTTTTATTTCGACTATAAAAATTTTACTATCCAATAAAAAAAAAATTAGTTATGACCTATGCTCTTTATCACAAGCATATGTATTTTACAAATTAGCACAAATTCAAGTTAGTAACTTTTCTAAATTAAAGGCTGTTATTGAATATAACATATGCATAACATCCTTTTTTGTTAAGAAGCAAATAAAGGATTTTTTTCAAGAACAAGGAATCTTTCATTATGAATTGAAAGATAAAACCTTTTTAAATTCGGAAGTAAATCAATGGAAAAACTGGTTACGAAGTCATTATCAATACAATTTACCTCAGATTTCATGGGCTAAATTAGTAACACAAAAATGGAAAAATAAAATAAACCAAGACTCTATAGTTCTAAATCCAAGTTTAACCAAAGAGGATTCATATGAAAAAAACAAATTTGATAATTACAAAAAACAACATTTTTTTGAGGCCGACCCGTTATTAAATCCAAAATATAATTTAAAAAAAGATTCTATATATAATCTTTTTTGCTACAAATCTATTCATTCTACAGAAAAAATTTTTGACATGTCCATAGGCATTGCTCTAGATAATTGTTTAGTCTCTTGTTTTCTAGAAAAATATAATATTCGGGGTATAGGGGAAATTCGGCATAGAAAATATTTGGATTGGCGAATTCTCAACTTTTGGTTTAGAAAAAAAGTAAATATTGAGCCCTGGGTTGATATCAAGAGTAAAACAAAATATATTAAGACTAAAGTTCAGAATTATCAAAGAATTGATAAAAAAACTAAGACGGGTCTTGCCAATCAAAAAAGAAACTTTTTTGATTGGATGGGAATGAATGAAGAAATACTAAATCATCGTATAACAAATTTTGAGTTTTTTTTCTTTCCAGAATTTTTCTTATTTTCTAGTACATATAAAAAGAAACCATGGGTTATACCAATTAAATTACTTCTTTTCAATTTTAATGAAAACAAAAATGTTAATAAAAAGATCACTCGAAAGAAAAAAGGCTTTATACCATCAAATGAAAAAAAATCCCTTCGATTTGATAATCTAAATAAAGAAGAAAAAGAATCGGCGGGTCAAGGAGAGCTGGAATCAGATAAAGAAAAAAAAAGCAATCCTGAATCAGCTTTATCAAACAAAGAAAAAAATATTGAAGAAAATTATGCCGAATCGAAGATAAAAAAACGTAAAAATAAAAAACAATACAAAAGCAATACCGAAGCGGAACTTTATTTATTTATCACAAGGTATTCGCGTTTTCAATTGCGATGGAATTTTTTTTTTTATCAAAAAATTCTCAATAATATAAAAGTATACTGTCTCTTGGTTAGACTAAAAACTTCAAATGAGATAGCGATATCTTCTATTGAAAGAGGAGAGATGAGCCTAGACATTCTAATGGTTGAGAAGAATTTCACTTTTGCAAAATTAATGAAAAAAGGAATATTGATTATTGAACCTGTCCGTTTGTCTGTAAAACACGATGGACAACTTATTCTATATAAAACCATAGGTATTTCATTGGTTCATAAAAATAAAAAAAAAAGAAGTAAAAGATACAAAAAAAAAAGCTATATTGATAAAAAAAAAATGGAAAAATCCATTACAAAATGTAAAAAAAAAACGGTAAATAGAAAAAAAAATAATTATGATTTCTTTGTCCCTGAAAAAATTATATCCCCTAAACGACGTAGAGAATTTCGAATTCTAATTTGTTTCAACTTAAAAAAAAAAAATGCGAGGGATCGAAATTCAAGATTTGCTAAGAATATTAAAAACTTGACCACAGTTTTGCATAAAACGAAAGATCTTGATAGGGATAGGGATAAAAAGAACCTAATTAAATTAAAATACTTTCTTTGGCCCAATTTTAGATTAGAAGATTTAGCTTGTATGAATCGCTATTGGTTTAATACTACTAACGGCAAGCATTTCAGTATGATAAGAATACATATGTATACGCGATTTAAAATTCATTAATGATAGATCCTTTTTACTATAATATAATATATTAAGAATATAATATATTAAGTTACGTTATATGAAAACAACTGTATGCACAAATATGAGGGATTGTTTTCAATTCAATCTTTATACATGAGATTCATTTAATCAATGACATAGATACCAATCAGAGCCGATCCATAAATAAATTAACAGAATCCTCCTTTTTTAGATCTAAATTTATACTTTTTTTTTTTTTTTTTTTAAGAATTAAGAAGTTGATAATTAAATTCATATCCTTGTACAAAAAAACTACCATTATTATTACTGATCAGTAAAATTCATATCTTTTAATTCATATTAAAAAAGGAAGGATTTATTTTTATGATAAAAAATGCATTCATTTCATTTCAAGAAAAAAAAGAAGAAAGCAGGGGATCTGTTGAATTTCAAGTATTCAGTTTCACTAATAAGATACGAAAACTTACTTCACATTTGGAATTGCACAGAAAAGATTATTTATCTCAGAGGGGTCTACGAAAAATTCTGGGAAAACGTCAACGACTGCTGGCTTATTTGTCAAAAAAAAATAGAGTACGTTATAAAAAATTAATTAATCAGTTGAATATTCGGGAATTAAAAACTCGTTAAATTCAAAAATTGTGAATTAGTGAATTTTTTAGATCTTGAATTTTTTGAGAAATTTCTTTTTCAGCAATCTAATTCATGCCAGAACGAATAAAGGAAAAACTTATGAAGAGACCAGTTACAGGAAAAGATCTTATGATAGTCAATATGGGGCCTCACCACCCATCCATGCATGGTGTTCTTCGCTTAATTGTTACGCTAGATGGTGAGGATGTTGTTGACTGTGAACCCATATTGGGTTATTTACATAGAGGAATGGAAAAAATTGCAGAAAACCGAGCAATTATACAATATTTACCTTATGTAACGCGATGGGATTATTTAGCTACTATGTTTACAGAAGCAATAACAGTAAATGGACCAGAACAATTGGGAAATATTCAAGTTCCTAAAAGGGCCAGCTATATCAGAGTAATTATGCTGGAATTGAGTCGTATAGCTTCTCATCTGTTATGGCTCGGCCCTTTTATGGCAGATATTGGTGCACAGACTCCTTTTTTCTATATTTTCAGAGAACGAGAATTTGTATATGATCTATTCGAAGCTGCCACCGGTATGAGAATGATGCATAATTTTTTTCGTATTGGAGGAATAGCGGCCGATTTACCTTATGGTTGGGTAGATAAATGCGTGGATTTTTGTGATTATTTTTTAACAGAGGTTGTTGAATATCAAAAACTTATTACACGAAATCCTATTTTTTTAGAACGGGTTGAAGGAGTTGGAATTATTGGTAGGGAAGAAGCAGTAAATTGGGGTTTATCCGGACCAATGCTACGCGCATCCGGAATACCATGGGATCTTCGTAAAGTTGATCATTATGAGTCTTACGATGAATTTGAATGGGAAATTCAGTGGCAAAAACAAGGAGATTCATTAGCTCGTTATTTAGTACGACTTAGCGAAATGACAGAATCCATAAAAATTATTCAACAGGCTCTGGAAGGACTTCCGGGGGGTCCCTATGAGAATTTAGAAAGTAGAGGCTTTGATAGAAAAAGTAATCCAGAATGGAATGATTTTGAATATCGATTTATTAGTAAAAAACCTTCTCCTACTTTTGAATTAGCGAAACAAGAACTTTATGTAAGAGTTGAAGCTACAAAAGGTGAATTGGGAATTTTTCTCATAGGAGATCAAAGTGGTTTTCCTTGGAGATGGAAAATTCGACCACCGGGTTTTATTAATTTGCAAATTCTTCCTGAACTAGTTAAAAGAACGAAATTGGCTGATATTATGACGATACTCGGTAGCATAGATATAATTATGGGAGAAGTGGATCGTTAAAATGATAATTTATGCAACAGAAGTACAAATACAAACTATAAATTCTTTTGTTAGATTGGAATCTTTAAAAGAGGTCTATGGACTCATATGGATATTTGTCCCTATATTTTCTCTTGTATTGGGAATCATAACAGGTGTACTAGTAATTGTGTGGTTAGAAAGAGAAATATCTGCAGAGATACAACAACGTATTGGACCTGAATACGCTGGTCCGTTGGGAATTCTTCAAGCTCTAGCCGACGGGACAAAACTACTTTTCAAAGAAGATCTTCGTCCATCTAGAGGAAATACTCCTTTATTTAGTATTGGACCATCTATAGCAGTTATCTCGATTTTACTAAGTTATTCAGTAATTCCCTTTAGCAATCACCTTGTTTTAGCGGATCTCAATATCGGTATTTTTTTATGGATTGCCATCTCAAGTATTGCTCCTATTGGACTTCTTATGTCAGGATATGGATCAAATAATAAATATTCTTTTTTAGGTGGTCTGCGAGCTGCTGCCCAATCGATTAGTTATGAAATACCATTAACTCTATGTGTTTTATCAATATCTCTACGTGCGATTCGTTGAAACATAAACGTTTATTTTTACTATATCCGTTTCTTCTAGACAAATTAAGTTAAAAAAGCGGAATATATATATATATATTTATCTTTCGGGTTAATCTCTTAATAAAAGGAATTTGATAGTTATATATGAGTGAAAAAAAACTGCTCAGAAATTAGCAGTAAAAATAAAAATTGAGTCTCATTTCCTATGTACAAAGGTTAAACCGAAATAAACATAAGCGGAAGAATCACTTTACCCCAAGGTTGGTTGATTAGTCATCCTGGCTTGAAGCGGGTTAAAAATATTAACCGTATGACGTTTTCACTATCAGTTATATAGATTAACATACATGTATTACAAAGTGAGTGGCAATTAGGTAAAAGTGAGTGGATGGTTAGAAACACCAAAATACACAAAGAATTTGTAATAGAGATTAACCAAATTGAAAAGAATATTTATGCATAACATAAGATAACAAAAAAAAGAAGGTTAATTTGGGGCTTTAAATTAGTAGAAATGATCAGACAGTACTTCCCAAGATTCCGGTTCAGAGTATGCTCCTATCCACCGATAAATGGAATGACTATCAGAAACGAAATAATCCTTTATTTTTTTTTAAGTCCACCAGCTTTTTTCTAAAAAAGAAAGAAGAATAGGAACGAAACAAGGATATTTTTTTTCATATATTTAGAAAATAAAATAGAATTTCTGTCATGAATAATAAACTAATAGGATGTCTAATTCTTTTTCGTAATTGAAAACCACGATGGGCTGAAATACCTATTTTTCTTTTTATATTTTTACAAAGAGTATTTTATTAAATGATTAAGTTATTACTCAACAAATAGAAATTCAAATTTGTAAAGGATGAGATGAATTCCGAAGCGCTTTTTTTTATTCTTAGAATTTGAGCAGACAGAATTCCATTGGTATAATTCGGAACCCCAGATATATTTATATTTAATCCATTTTAGAACACATAATATCCATTGAAATAATACTAATCTGGTCCTTAGATTTATTTATGGCCCCCGAGGAGCCGTATGAGGCGAAGACCTCATGTACGGTTTTGTAATAGCGGTGAGAATAGTAATGTTATCACCGACTAAGATTATCTAACAGTTTAAGTACAGTTGATATAGTTGAAGCACAATCAAAATATGGTTTGTGGGGATGGAATTTGTGGCGTCAACCTATAGGTTTTCTCATTTTTCTAATTTCTTCCCTAGCAGAGTGCGAGAGGTTACCCTTTGATTTACCAGAAGCGGAAGAAGAATTAATAGCAGGTTATCAAACTGAATATTCAGGTATCAAATTTGGTTTATTTTACGTTGCTTCTTATCTAAATCTATTAATTTCCTCATTATTTGTAACAGTTCTATACTTAGGCGGTTGGAATATTTCTATTCCGTATATATCTATTCTGGAGCTATTTGAAAGGGATCAAATTTTTGGAACAACAACTGGTATCTTTATTACATTAGCTAAAACTTATTTTTTCTTGTTCATTTCTATCGCAACAAGATGGACTTTACCTAGGCTAAGAATGGATCAACTATTAAATCTTGGATGGAAATTTCTTTTACCGATTTCCCTTGGTAATCTATTATTAACAACTTCTTTCCAACTCTTTTCACTCTAAATTGAAAATGAATCCAACATATTCATTACTTGTTTTAAACAAGAAAAAGAAACAAAGATAAAATTATTCATAGATAATTACAATATGCTTCCTATGATAACCGGTTTCATGAATTATGGTCAACAAACCCTACGAGCTGCAAGGTATATTGGTCAAGGTTTCGTGATTACCTTATCCCACACAAATCGTTTACCTGTAACTATTCAATATCCCTATGAAAAATTAATAACATCGGAGCGTTTCCGCGGTCGAATCCATTTCGAATTTGATAAATGCATTGCTTGTGAAGTATGTGTTCGAGTATGTCCTATAGATCTGCCTGTTGTTGATTGGAAATTCGAAACTAATATTCGAAAAAAACGATTGCTTAATTACAGTATTGATTTTGGAATTTGTATATTTTGTGGTAATTGTGTTGAGTATTGTCCAACAAATTGTTTGTCAATGACCGAAGAATATGAATTTTCAACTTATGATCGTCACGAATTGAATTATAATCAAATAGCTTTGGGTCGTTTACCAATGTCAGTAATTGACGATTACACTATTCGAACAATTTGGAATTCACCTCAAACAAAAAATGGATAAACCCATTAATTTTATTAAAAAAAGAATTCCAAATTTTTGAATTATATAACTAATTTAATTAAAAACTTGTATTGTATTTATATAATAATCTTTAATTAAAAGTAGTTAAAAAGTATTTAAGGCTCGTTCTTTTAATATAATATATTTGTAATTACTTTCTTGAAATCGATAGGTTGAAAATATACTTTAGAATAAAAAAAGGGAAACTGTCTAATAATTGTATCTACATCAATTCATATCCATTCGATTCTAATTTCACTCTATTAGAAACATATTAAAAACAAATTCCCCGGTTAAATTAATAAGGTCATGAAAAGGATTTCGATTTTTTTCTTTTTTTAATAATATAATGGATTTGCCTGGACCAATACATGATTTTCTTTTAGTTTTTCTGGGATCCGGTCTTCTAGTAGGAGGTCTGGGAGTGGTATTACTGCCCAACCCAATATTTTCAGCCTTTTCCTTAGGATTTGTTCTTGTTTGTATATCGTTATTGTATATTCTATCAAATTCCCATTTTGTAGCTGCTGCACAACTCTTTATTTATGTGGGGGCCATAAATGTTTTAATCATATTTTCTGTGATGTTCATGAATGATTCAGAATATTCCACAGATTTAAATCTGTGGACCTTTGGGGATGGGATTACTTCGTTGGTTTGTACAACTATTCTTTTTTCATTAATTTCTACTATTCTCGATACGTCATGGTACGGAGTTATTTGGACTACAAGATTAAACCAGATTCTAGAGCAAGATTTAATAAGTAATAGTCAACAAATAGGAATTCATTTATCAACAGATTTCTTTCTTCCATTTGAACTCATTTCAATAATTCTTTTAGTTGCTTTGATAGGTGCAATTTCTGTGGCTCGTCAATAAAAAACCTTCTAATTAGTACAGACCAAAGAAAATTTTGTGTATGTTATGATATTTTTTTCCGTTCATTCAATTAAATTTGATTGAATACTATTTAATATTTTAAATATCAATTTTTATATTGGATATATTTTTTAATTTTTTTTTACCTAATATAGTTTTGATTCCTACTTTTTTGTTATATTCTAGTTGATTGAATCCGGTGAATTATTATTCATATTGAAATGAATCAAAATTTATAAGGAGTTACTGAATGATACTCGAACATGTACTTGTTTTGAGTGCCTATTTATTTTTGATTGGTCTTTATGGATTGATCACGAGTCGAAATATGGTTAGGGCTCTTATGTGTCTTGAACTTATACTCAATGCAGTTAATATGAATTTCGTAACATTTTCTGATTTTTTTGATAATTCCCAACTAAAGGGGGATATTTTCTGTATTTTTGTTATAGCAATTGCAGCCGCTGAAGCAGCTATTGGATTAGCTATAGTCTCGTCAATTTATCGTAACAGAAAATCAACTCGCATCAACCAATCGACCTTATTAAATAAGTAGCATAAAAAAAAATTATAGATTGAAATTTGCATATATAATAGGTTATTACTTACTAGATTATATTTTTGAAAATTTACTAAATCAAAGTATTTTAGCCCCATTTTTTATCAATTGAGCCAGAATTCATTACAAAAATTATATTAAAGTAAATCATTGCTTCATCTAGTATTTTAATATATCATTTAGTTAGAAGTTTACTAGAGTGAAAATTTATGACATTCAAAAAACTATAGATCCTATGTCACATTCAGTAAAAATTTATGATACCTGTATAGGATGTACTCAATGTGTCCGAGCATGCCCTACAGACGTATTAGAAATGATACCTTGGGATGGGTGTAAAGCTAAGCAAATAGCTTCCGCTCCAAGAACCGAGGACTGTGTTGGTTGTAAGAGATGTGAATCTGCCTGTCCAACGGATTTTTTGAGCGTTCGAGTTTATTTATGGCATGAAACAACTCGAAGCATGGGTCTAGCTTATTGATACGTTACCGAAAACCCCATTTGAATAAATTTGGAATACATTTTATTTTTTTATTGACAAGTACTCGTACTCAAAAAAGTTAAATTATATTTTTTTATTTATATATTTTTTTTGAGTACGCGTTCTTTGGACCTGGTGTATCTTGTCTTTACCACGAATGATTTTCCTTGGTTAACAATAATTGTTGTTTTTCCAATATCTGCCGGTTCCTTAATGTTATTTCTCCCGCATAGGGGAAATAAAGTCAACAGATGGTATACTATATGCATTTGTATCTTAGAACTTCTTCTAACGACCTACGCTTTTTGTTATAATTATAAAATGTACGATCCATTAATTCAACTGTCCGAAGATTATAAATGGATCCATTTTTTGGATTTTTACTGGAGAATGGGAGTAGATGGACTTTCTATAGGAACTATTTTACTGACGGGATTTATTACTACTTTAGCTACTTTAGCGGCTTTTCCAGTTACTCGGGGTTCCCGATTATTCCATTTTCTGATGTTAGCAATGTACAGCGGTCAAATAGGATCATTTTCTTCTCGGGATCTTTTACTTTTTTTCATCATGTGGGAATTCGAATTAATTCCCGTTTATCTACTTTTATCCATGTGGGGTGGAAAGAAACGTCTGTATTCAGCTACAAAATTTATTTTATACACTGCAGGAAGTTCTATTTTTTTATTAATAGGAGTTTTAGGTATAAGTTTATATGGTTCGAACGAACCAACATTAAATTTAGAACTATTAGCTAATCAATCCTATCCTGTCACACTCGAAATACTATTTTATGTTGGATTTCTTATTGCGTTTGCCGTTAAATCACCGATTATACCTTTACATACTTGGTTACCTGACACCCACGGCGAGGCACATTATAGTACCTGTATGCTTCTCGCTGGAATCTTATTAAAAATGGGAGCATATGGGTTGGTTCGAATCAATATGGAATTATTACCTCACGCCCATTCTATGTTTTCTCCTTGGTTGATGGTAGTTGGTACAATACAAATAATTTATGCAGCTTCAACATCTCCCGGTCAACGTAATTTAAAAAAGAGAATAGCTTATTCTTCTGTATCTCATATGGGTTTTATAATCATAGGTATTAGTTCTATAACGGATCCTGGACTTAATGGAGCCATTTTACAAATAATATCTCATGGATTTATTGGCGCTGCACTTTTTTTCTTGGCAGGAACGAGTTATGATAGAATTCGGCTTGTTTATCTTGATGAAATGGGTGGAATGGCTATCTCCATTCCAAAGATATTTACAATGTTCACTATCTTATCGATGGCTTCCCTTGCATTACCGGGCATGAGTGGTTTTGTTGCAGAATTTATTGTTTTTTTTGGAATAATTACCAGCCAAAAATATTTATTAATTTCAAAAATTTTAATTATTTTTGTAATGGCAATTGGAATGATATTAACTCCTATATATTTATTATCTATGTCACGCCAAATGTTCTATGGATACAAGTTAATTAATGTCAAAAACTTTTCTTTTTTTGATTCGGGACCCCGAGAGTTATTTCTTTCAATCTCTATTCTTCTACCCATAATTGGTATTGGGATTTATCCTGATTTTGTGCTCTCATTAGCAAATGACAAGGTCGAATCCATTTTATCTAATTATTTTTATGGATAGTTTTCAGGAAATAAAAAAACGCATTAAATTAAATTGTAATCAGAAGTCTTTGGTCTTTGTATTGTGAGAACCTTTTGAATCATTGTATTACTTGATTCAAAAGGTTCTTGATGATTTACTACTAAAACTAAATTAGATTTCTTAACTTATATGAAGTTATATATAGATGCTATTCTTTTTTATTTGGATTCCTTTATTTTGTGGTTAATGTTTTATTGAATTCGATGCAAATGAACCATAACTATGTAAACCTAGTTCTAAAAGATTGACGCCAAAATAGCATATCCAAATTAAAAGAAAGCCTATCGAAGCTACAATTGCAGAATTTATACCCCTAACATTCCTATTTGTTTTAATATGTAAATAAATTGCGAATATGGTCCAAGTAATAAATGCCCAAGTTTCTTTTGGATCCCAATTCCAATATGAACCCCATGTCTCATTAGCCCATACAGCTCCTGAAAGAATGCCGACGGTTAAAAAGAAAAATCCAAGACTAATAATACGAAAACTCCAAAAATCTAATTGTTCAATTAATTGATACCTATAATAATTTCTAGAAAAACTCAAATTACTGTTTTGTTGTAGTAAAATAGAATTTCTTTTGTTTATGTAGTAAAATACATCAAAAGAAAAAAATTCATTTAATAAATTGTTTTTTTTAATATTCTTTTTCAAAAAAGTGGGTCCGCCGTTGCGAAATGTAATGACTATAAGAGCTATTGATAATAATGATCCGCATAACAGAGCGCCATAACCTAATATCATCATACTTACGTGCATCATTAACCACTGGGACTGGAGAGCTGGTACTAATATTGCAGACTGAGGCATTTTGTTTAAAAGACCTGAAGTAGCAAAACCCTGAATAAAAATAGCACTTGGCGCAGTTATTGCGTTTAAGTGATTTTTTTGTTTTTTATTAAAATAGGAAACCATATGAATAATTGAAAAAGCCCACGAAAGAAAAATTAATGATTCATATAAATTACTTAATGGAAAATGTCCTGAATAAATCCAACGAGTGAATAATAATCCTGTTATACCAAAAAACGTAATTACAATTCCTTTATCTGATGAATAAAAAAATCCTATGATTTCATCTAAATTAACTAATAAAGTAAAAAAAAAAATTGTCAGTACAATTGAAACGACCGAAAAAGATATATGAGTTAATATATGCTCTAAAATTGAAAAAATCATAAAAAATTTGTTAAAAATTAATAAATTACTACTAGGTTTTACCCGATTTTAGAAAAAAAAAAGTCGGGTATTAATTTGATTATAAAAATTATAATATCTCTTTTATAAGATCTTATGCCGCTACTCGGACTCGAACCGAGATGCTCTAGCACTGCTTCCTAAGAGCAGCGTGTCTACCAATTTCACCATAGCGGCAACTTGTTCAAAACAATACTAACAAGTTTTTATTCAATCGTCGAGATTTAAATAAAGAAGCCAATTCAATGGAATTTACAATTGATTTAACGAAAAAAAACTTGTTTAAATAGGTATTTGGGGTTTAAATTCAATGTTTTTAAATTATTTGCATTCACTTTTTGTACTTTATATTTTTTTTTCGAGAATACAATGAAAAATGTAACTAAATTAAAGTAGTTGGGACTTCAACCCAAAGACAAAATTCTAAATGCTCTTTATCATTTTTTTTATCATATAAATGAAAAATTATAAATTCAATTTATCAGTTCCATTAATAAAAAAAGACTTTTTCTAAAAATGAAAACTTCTCCAAAATACTTCGAAATTTTAAATAAAATCAAATTTGCCTAATTGCTCAAGAGAAATTCAAAAAATAATTATCAAAATATTTATTTTGATCCATCTTTTTATATTGTACAAACAGTACAAACATAAGATTTTTTGATCACTTACAAATCCTATCATAGTAAAGAATAGAAAAATTAAGAGAAATAATAATTCCTAAAGGTATAAAGTGCAAAATTTTTCACTTAAATTAATTAATTTCAAGAACCTATTAATTTCGCGTAAAGATCTTGTATTTCCTCGTTAAGAGGAAATACAAGATCTTTATTTATTATTGCATCCAGTTGGTGATGGGGAAAATAAGAATCCCTTTTTTGTAAATATTTTTTTTTACCTATATTTTCTTTTTTTTACTCTTTTGCTYCYTTTTTTTTTTTTTTTTTATGTATTCTAAAAAATTTGTTTTTTTTTTTAGTTAGGCTAATTCTAATTGTTCTAGTGTTTTTTATTTATTTTGTTGTAGAAAAAAACTTTTTGAATTACCTGTAGAAAGTGATTTCCCTAACGAAAAAGCTTTCAACGATGTCCAATATCCCTTCCTTTTCCAAATTTTTTTACGAATACGCTTTTTCGAGATAGAAGTACGTTTTTTTGGAACTGCCATTCAAAAATGAAAAAAAAAAGTTTTTCAGTGGTATAATTGGATGTCAAAGACATTTATTATTCTATTCTTTAATCGAGTTGTTTTTTTCTTTAAATTTTAATTATATATTTTTTTTTTCAAAACAAAAAAGACATTCAAAAGTTTAAAACTCAACTTTTTTTTTTACTTTTTTTTATTTAACCTTTTAAATCCGTATGAGAGTGCTCATTTAATTAATCTATAATTGATGATTATATTATAAAAAAAATTATGAAATTTCTTCTCTTCATATGTAAAAAAATATCGATTATAATAATATTTATTGCAAATAAAAAAAAGCTCACTTAGTGTAATGAAAGACAATCACTAAATTCCAGAATTAAAATTCATTCCTTAATTATTCTAAATAATCAAACTCAAAGAACTTTTTTGGGGGTAAAGTTTTTTTATTATATAATTAATATTAAGTATTTTGTTGTCGTGTAAATCTTTGTTTTATTCTTAATATATGTATATAAATTATTATAATACGGAATTATAATTCACTTTTTCTGTATCTGCATAAAAACACAATTTTATTTAGTAATAATAAAAAAAAAGACAAATAATTTTTTTTACAGTAACTTAGTAATATTATTTAATCACTTCTAATTTTTTGATTTGAATATATATTTATTTTCAAAGATTTGTGAAGGATTAGACTAATTCAAAAAATTTCTATTTAGGTTTGAAATTGCGTGCTTTTTTATTGTCCCCTTTGCAAAAAGATATATCTATACAAACCAGTGAATAAGAAATAATAAATTTAAGAATAAAATAAAAAGGGTTTTTTATTTTATGGAACATACATATCAATATTCATGGATCATCCCTGTCATTCCACTTCCAGTACCTATTTTACTAGGAGTTGGACTTCTACTTTTCCCGACAGCAACAAAAAACCTTCGACGTATGTGGACTTTTCTGAGTATTTTTTTGTTAAGTCTAGTTATGATCTTTTCACTCTATCTATCGATTCAACAAATTTTTCTAAGTTGCATTCATCAAAATGTATGGTCTTGGACCATAAATAATGCATTTTCTTTTGAGTTCGGTTACTTTATTGATCCACTTACTTCTATTATGTCAATATTAATTACAACTGTTGGAATTTTAGTTCTTATTTATAGTGATAATTATATGTCTCATGATCAAGGATATCTGAGGTTTTTTGCTTATATGGGTTTTTTTAATACTTCAATGTTAGGATTAGTTACTAGTTCTAATTTGATCCAAGTTTATTTTTTTTGGGAATTAGTTGGAATGTGTTCGTATTTATTAATAGGTTTTTGGTTCACACGACCTGTTGCAGCGAATGCTTGTCAAAAAGCTTTTGTAACTAATCGTGTAGGGGATTTTGGTTTATTATTAGGAATTTTAGGTCTTTATTGGATAACTGGCAGTTTCGAATTTCAGGATTTGTTCGAAATATTCAATAATTTAATTTTAAATAATAGAGTAAATCTCTTATTCCTTACTTTGTGTGCATTTCTATTATTTGTGGGTCCTATTGCTAAATCCGCACAATTTCCTCTTCATGTATGGTTACCTGATGCTATGGAGGGCCCTACTCCTATTTCGGCTCTTATACATGCTGCTACTATGGTAGCGGCGGGAATTTTTCTTGTAGCTCGTCTTCTTCCTCTTTTTATAGTTATCCCTTCTATAATGTATATAATATCTTTGATAGGTATAATAACAGTACTCTTAGGAGCCACTTTAGCTCTTGCTCAAAAAGACATTAAGAGAGGTTTAGCTTATTCTACAATGTCTCAACTGGGTTATATGATGTTAGCTCTAGGTATGGGGTCTTATCGATCCGCTTTATTTCATTTGATTACTCATGCTTATTCGAAAGCTTTGTTGTTTTTAGGATCTGGATCCATTATTCATTCAATGGAAGCTATAGTTGGATATTCTCCCGAGAAAAGTCAGAATATGATTCTTATGGGTGGTTTAACAAAACATGTGCCAATTACAAAAACTGCCTTTTTAGTAGGAACACTTTCTCTTTGTGGTATTCCCCCCCTTGCTTGTTTTTGGTCTAAAGATGAAATTCTTAATGATAGTTTGTTGTTTTCACCAATTTTTGCAAAAATAGCTTGTTCAACAGCGGGATTAACCGCATTTTATATGTTTCGGATTTATTTACTTACTTTTGAAGGACATTTAAACACTTATTTTATAAATTACAGCGGAAAAAAAAGTAGCTCCTTATATTCAATCTCTTTATGGGGTAAAGAAGAAGAAAAAAAACTTAATAGAAATTTTGGGTTAGTACCATTATTAACAATGAATAATACGAAAAGAGCTTCTTTTTTTTGCAAGAAAACATATCAAATTAGTAATAATGTAAGAAATCAAACTTTTATTACTGTTGAAAATTTTGGACTTAATATAAGAACTTTCTATTATCCCCATGAATCAGACAATACTATTCTATTTCCTATGCTTGTATTGCTTTTAGTTACTTTGTTTATTGGAGCCATAGGAATTCCTTTCAATCAAGAAGAAATAGACTTTGATATATTATCAAAATTATTCACGCCATCGATAAACCTTTTGCATAAAAATTCACAAAATTTTGTAGATTGGTATGAATTTTTTAGAAATTCAACTTTTTCGGTCAGTATAGCTTTGTTTGGAATATTTATAGCATACTGCTTATATAAGCCTTTTTATTCATCTTTATTAAATTTAACCTTATTTAATTCATTTAAAAAATGGAGTTCTAAAAGAATTAGGTGGGAAAAACTAATAAATTTTGCATATAATTGGTCATATAATCGTGGTTACATAGATGTTTTTTTTAAAACATCTTTAACTGACAGTATAAGAAGATTAGCAAAACAAACGCATTTTTTTGATAAACGAATCATTGAGGGAATTACAAATGGAGTAGGTATTACAAATTTCTTTGTAGGAGAAGTAACAAAATATATAGGTGGAAGTCGCATCTCTTCTTATCTGTTCTTGTATTTGTCCTATGTATTGA